AATGATTCGCCGAGAAGAGAGACATTTTACATTTGTACCCATTTGTTAGTCGAATTCGTGGAATACGATTGAAGTGCGTAAGAGGGGTTGTATTTATTAAGCACACGCAGATATAGCTATATATCTATCCGCATATCGCCCATCCCAGTTCTACTTGTGACAACACAGGCCGTGCTATATCATAATTTCAATTTTATATTCAATATATTCAATTCAAAATTGAAGCACGATAATTCCCTTAATTCCCTATAGATATAGATCAAATACCTGATTAGATATTTCCTTGACTAAGCCCCGTTTGCTCCGTAGTTTGCTCCTCCTCTCTCTCTTGACATCTCCAGAGTCCCTATCTACACTCAGTGATTACATCTCCTCTCTTTCATCTCCTCTCCTTTTAGTCGAGTGATTGCATCTCCTCGCTTTAGCTTCTCTTTCATCTCCTCCGCTTGCTGGGCCGAAGACTTTCTAGGTGTAGTTCCGTCAGGTTGTTGATCTGCAAGAGAGGATCAGATCTTGATTGACAGCTTTGACTAACGACTTGTTGTAACGCCATCGGGGGGACGATCTCGCTGCTCTCTCGCCGCCCTGACCGACTCCTGCATTGAATAAACAACCTAACTCATAGGTATGGAACTGCTGAAGCTGGCGCGTAGAGTACGCCTATTGATTGACCATAGATGCGAACTCACTTTCCTTCATCATCTTTTTGCACTTTATTTGTGGTACCTTTTCGTTGTCCTTCATTTTGAGTCATCATTCCGCTTTTGTTTCTTATTACTTCTCTTGGCTTGTCTTGGTGAATCAACCAAAACCCAATGAATAATGGGGGTCTTCGTTCAACTATTTCACTAGCCAAATAGGATGAAAAGCAGCAAGCCCATAGGAAGTTATAGCTCAGTCTATCTTTCTGCCCAGAATGAATGCCCAACGGAACCTACTCCACTGAATCGAGGTACTTTCTCGTTTTTGTCATAAAGCCCAATTGCTTAACGAATGTATCTAAGGCTATCAGATATACCGATTTGCTTCAGTGAAAAGTTTGGCCGAAAAGTCTTCACATGCTTTCACTTGAAGCTGAAGGGACTTATTTAACCCTATTTGATGTAGGATAGTAGACCCACCCACTGGAATAAGAAGTCGAGCAGACCCATACGAGTCCAATGATTTTCGCTGAACCGTCAAAGCCAGGCCAAAAATAGGAGTAAATAAGATAAGGAGTAAGGAATTGTTTTAGATATACAGACAAAGACAGTTGCTGCTTCTGATCTATCTTATTCCGAAGAAAGCCTGAGGGCACTGTTCCTAGCTGCTCTTGCACATGATCTTTTGACTCCTCTTCTTTATTTAACTAATGCTTTAGGGACAACCTATTTCATTGGTTTTTCACCCTAGAGTACAGAGCTCTTTCCTTTCGGATCTTGCTTCCACCCCCTAACATTGAAGACTCTAATGAGTAGTCTACTTTGCTTGAAGTGCCCGTTTTTAGCCTAGTATGTGGACGGAATCGCTTTCCAATTAACGAGGAGGTACTATGTCATTAGCTAGCCCTCGAAGTACCCTTGTTTTGTCTAGCCTCTAAGATGATTTCCTCTGGGATGACGGAAAGAGATCGAAGCTCTCTCTTCTGACGATGGTTGGAGTTGACGTCAGTCAAAGTCACTTTTTAGGCTAAATATTTGAAGACCCTCGCTTGATAAAGCCTATCGGATAAGACAAAACGAGGATGATCGTCTGATTGTACCGGATCCTTCCTTATCTGGCTATTTGAAATCTTACTCTCTTGAAACGGACCAGCTAACCACTCGCTCTCCCAGTCGAGCCAACCTTTCGCTTTGCTCGCTTAAGTGTCAAATGGTTCTGCCGAGTGCATTTAATCAATCGATCCTTGGTTTACGTGTGTAGGATGACTCCCCTCTGGTGAAGTGAAAAGATCTTTTTCAAAAGCCGAGGGCCAAATGCCAGTCAAAGAAAACTGACTAGCCAAAAGGCCGGAATAAGCGAAAAAAAAAAGGAGAATGGCAGTGGCTGCACAATCTCATTCAAGCAGAAGAGTGAAAAGTCAATGTGACGGATAGTGTGAATATGTATGATCAGTTTGGAATGGAAGTCTCGAGCGTACCTTCAAAGTCTTTGATGAGATGGATGTGTGAACGATGTTGGCGTGGAAGACTAGGATAGCGGGATTAGCCTGGAATTGATGCGGGCGGCAATTGCTTACACTCTGATGGAAAATGGGGTCTCGTACCAAACAAGTTTGATTGCCGTGTTCTCTTCGTGTAGTCACTTTTTTCTGGTTGAGTATGGGCATCCACCTTTTGATTGAATGACTCGTGTGGAAAAGATGAGACCTTAGTCAGAGCATTACGGTATCATTTTGATCTGCTCGGTCGAGCTACTCTACCCGACACCGCTTTCTACCTCCTTGACTCCTTTATCATGAAAATTTCGAATTTATCATTCCCCGATTCTCTGCTAAGTGTATTCAGACAATCTAGTCTTTTGCTATGGGTTTTTCATAATAAATCATTGGCCCAGTGGAGAGTCGTGAACTTCTAGCCACTAACCCACCTTCTTTTAAACTTACGAAAAAATGACTAACTATTTCTGAGTGCTCCTACTTTCCGAAACCGCATGCCATAATGGATTCCCGACCTGCTTTACTCACGGCGTAAGAGGATGAATTGAAAGAAAGAGCTAAAGCTCCCATTGGAAAGAATTGCTGGAAGAACAGAGGCCGACTCAACAAACGAACGAATGAGCAACTCGCCAGGCTCGAACTGGCACTGGGCTGATATTAAAAAAAAAATATATCGCCAATCTTCCCTCAACAGGAGTTGCTTTGGTGACGCAGTTCGGTTGGTGGGTTAAGCCTCCTACGTCTGCGGGCCGGTACGGCCAATCTGCGTTGCGGGTGGCAGTTCGGAGGATCTCGACAGCGCTTAAAAAGGATAAAAAACACTATAAAATGCATTCCGAATATATGAACCTCGAAACCGTACACCTTTAGTCTAGTCTTATGGGCCGAGATTCCGTCGGAATTCCTCGTCAGTGAAGTGCGCATAGAATTCTTTGTATATAGGGGCGTTAGCCCCCACTTCATTGAGATCTCGAATGCATTGGTTAAGCGTTGCTTCCAAAACATTTCGGTGGAAACTATGTTGCATAGAACTTACGGGTTTGACCTTCTCTTCGATAAAGTCGAAGGCTTCCCGCCGAATATCGCTGTAAGGCGAAACATTTAAAATATTTTCTATTCGAGCATTCGGGTGAAAAGCTTTTCTTGTAACTCATTTTTGAGTTCTAGCATTTTTACCTCGAAAAGTTCGTGCTGTAGAGCTTGATGGTAGTGATCCACACTCACAGCACTTTCCAAATTCTCGCGTACCTGGTGTTCATACTCACCAGGGTTGAGTTGGGGCGGTAGCCCATGAGCTAGTTGGGCTTCGAGATCCCGTATACGGGAAAAGAGCTGTTGTTCTATGGCATCGTTTTGCGCGCGATAAGAAGGTGCGGCGCCCGACGAGGATCCCCTTCTTGATGACCTGGAGGTCCTCCTGGACCCTACGAAGGGGGATTTTGTTACGGCATGGGAGGATGCAATTCGTGACCTCGTATATGAGTTGCGCAGGGAGGAAAATCGATCACTGCCCTCCTCGACTCCGAAATCCTGGATCTTACGATTCGCGAGAAGAAGCAAGATCAAGAAGATCTCATTTTTTATCTTCTCCATCGCGAACCTCTTCCTGAGTTCTGTCGAATTTTGGAGGTTGGGAACAACCTCCAGGAGGAAGCATTCGACTTCATTCAGGGGCAAACCGCCCATTTGAACGAGGTCTCCCCCTCAATTATTCGGTATGACTTAGAACTTGCCCATCTGTCATATCTAGTAACGGACATGACCCTTCGGGGTCATGAATCAGACACGTACCAATCCTTTCTAAAGGGATTGGGTTTGGGTAACCCACCCTTTTAAGGGAATCCTTCCTTCTCCGGTATGCCGCTCCGCAAGCAAGGAGTGCCACGCACGAGCGGAGCGAAAACAAAGCAAGGGGAATTCCTATAAACTATGGTAAGCATGCGAAATCCTTGGATTGCGTATTGAATATACATCCATGTCTTTCTTGTTCCACTAGCTAGGACAAAATTATCACATGTCCGTTTCGTTATTACAACCTTGTTTCTTGATGTCAAAGACCAGAAGCTACGCGCAAATTATCATTGGATCTCGGTTGTTCTTAACAGCGATGGCTATTCATTCAAGTCTTCGGGTAGCACCACCAGATCTTCAACAAGGTGGAAATTCTCGTATTCCGTATGTACATGTTCCTGCGGCTCGGATGAGTATACTTGTTTATATCGCAACGGCTATCAACAGTTCCTTGTTCCTATTAACAAAACATCCCCTTCTTCTTCGCTCTTCCGGAACCGGTACAGAAATGGGTGCTTTTTCTACGTTGTTTACAATAGTAAGTGGGGGCTTTCGGGGAAGACCTATGTGGGGCACCTTTCGGGTGTGGGATGCTCGTTTAACCTCCGTGTTCCTCTCGTTCCTTATTTACTGGGGTGCACTGCTTTTTCAAAAGCTTCCTTACGAACCGGCTCCTATTTCAATCCGTGCTGGACCGATCGATATACCAATAATAAAGTCTCCAGTCAACTGGTGGAATACATCGCATCAACCTGAGAGCATTAGCCGATCTGGTACATCAATACATGTTCCTATGCCCATTCCAATCTTGTCCAACTTTGCTAACTCCCCCTTCTCAACCCGTATCTTGTTCGTTCTGGAAACACGTCTTCCTATTCCATCCTTTTCCGAATCTCCCTTAACGGCAGAAATCGAAAAAAAACTAGTTCACTCACTAAGCATCCATTGCTTTATGGTTAAAGCGCCCAACTCAACATTGGGAAATTCGTAGGTTCAATTCCTGCGGGATGAACTTTCCACGTGAAGTGAAATCGGGTGGGTCCCAACCAAGTAGTACATTCTTTTTTACCAGCCTGCTTCCAGGTCGATTACTGATTCTGAATCTAACGAGCGCGATAACTAATAAGTTAACTTTAGAGCTCTATCAATCCTTCTGTCGGTCAATCCGTGGATCGCAGGTTCTTCTAAGTCGACTTAAGAAATTCTCTCGAACGCGAGTACTTCTTTGTTAGCTAGGGTTTCTTCTCTCTCCTGAACATCGAATTCTTCATTATTAGCGAGAGCTTCAGAGTCAATTATAGGTAACTCTTCACTTCAGACGCTAAGATTTGAGTAAAATTAAGCTAATTGATCTATCCGTCCATCAAAGATCTTGAAATTTAATTTTTATTTTATTGATTGATCAATCCTTCGGGTTCTGAGTCTTCCATCCATTCCCTCTGTCGATCCAGGATTCTAAGATCGTTACGCGAGCATTAAATCCATTGATCCTTCTTCAGAAAATGGAGGGTTCTTAGTTCACTACTTGGACTATCAATCAGTAAGTACCTTCCTAATCATGATATGCTAACTCAGTATAATCCATTACTTATTGGAATTCCGATTCCACTTAGGATTCCATCGATCGCGAGTCATTTGAGGTTTGCTATTTGATTACTCTTGAGATCCGTCTGTCCATCGAGAATGTGTAAAGGAGAATCGATAACCAATCGATCGTTCCTTCACGAGTACTTCTGAGTGTACTATTGAATGATTGAGAATTTCATAAATCATCAATAATTGGAGTGTCGGGTCCTACGATCGTCAGTCTGTGTAAGCTACGCAAAGAAAAAGCAAGAAGCAAGCAAGTGAAGTTCATAATGAGTCTCTCGTGCCCTCTGTTATCAATCTATTCCCGAACGAATAGTTCAATTGGCTAGATAGTTCCTCCTTAATACTCAGTTTGAAGAGTCTCTCAGTGAATTCGGATTCGCTCAGTAAGTCGGCCTTCTTTAATAGGGCAATCAATCCATCGATCAATCGAAAAATCCATAATTCAATCAATCAAGCTGTCTTTCGCGAAAGATTGTTTGAAGGGTAGTATTATGTCTCCCTCTACTCCCTGTAGAGGAACTCTTACTATACCTTTACTGGCTCGTTACGTATACTTCACTCGCTCCTCCCTCTACTTCTACTCACCGAAACAAGTAGAGTTCACCGACTCACTATACCTTCGGCCTACCTCGCTTCGCTTCTATATTTCCACTGCGCACCCAGCTATTTATTGAACCGAATATGACTTTTCTTTAAAGGGAAAAATAGCAAATAGGATTCATGCTTCTTGAGTATTCTAGGTCATTTCAGGGTTTACATTACCTGCATTACTAGCACTTTTACATCTGATGCGCACGAGAAAAGCAAATCGAATCTAAGTTATATACGTTCCAGCAACTCTGGACCTTCAAATACAAATATTAGAAAATGCATTTGAATTCAAGGGCTATTGAATAGCTTTTGATAATGCGGAAGAACTAATGTTTTCAATCCAACTAATGAATGAACAGGAAGAACTCCACCAGCGAGCAGGCGTCCAACTAGCGGATAGAAAGCCAAAATCAATCCAGTTTTCATAAACCACTGGTTGGAGTGTGGGTCAGTGGGTCAATCCGTCCGTATATGGCGGGGATAAGCCGTAAAGTTGATCTTCCTCTATCTAACCGTTCCGAAACAAGTAGTTTCGGTCCCGGGTTTTCTAACGGGCCGGAATCACCTCGCTTGTAGGGCCCTTGCCTTTCCTCTCTCCGCCGAATCAAGAGTGTTTCGGTCTCACAGGTCTACTTTCGGCAAATGTCTTCTACTATTGACTTTTCTCAAACCGGTTGGGCAAATAGAGTCCAACTAGTTTTTTTTATGTCTAGTTGAGTTGCCTAATCGGGATAATGGGGAATGAGGTTACCTCGCCCATTTCTTCGGTGTCATTACTGAATCAATTCCTCCCCGGGTGAATCCGGATACCAAGCAAGTATATCCCTGACTAATGGGAAGACCCATCTATGATCCGGAGAACCGGCACACTGACCCTATATCAATCACCGCCCGCGTTATCAATGGAATGATTAGCTAACCCTGAAAGGTCTATTCAGTATTTCTCCCCGGGCCCCCTAACAACAGAACTCCTAGGCTAGCTACAGCAGTTCTGGCATCAGCTTCTCGAGGGAAATCAGGCCTAAAAGACCCTCTTTTGTCATTCGAAAGTGGCATTTTAGCTCCTTTTCGTGGAACAGATCGGAGATCAGGTCTTATCGATTCATACGATTTTCATACGTCTTTTTCCCACATTAATAAGTACCCCTGTTTCCTTTAACACGCTAGTGCCCGGATCTCGTTCTCCTATCTTTGATACTTCCTTAACGGTAGCTTTAAAGGACATGTAACGTGCGTAGCTTGTTCCACAATTAAACGGTTCTGCAGGTATCCCCTCACCTAATACCCGCTACTCAGGGTTGAAAGTCGCACAATCGGTCCATGAGAGCGAACTAACAACACGAGGTGGTTCACCTGCTCGTTAGAGGGGGTTCAGCTACTGACCGATAGGTCAGGGGTTTAGCTACTGGCTTGTTTAAGCCAGGGGAGAAGCGAAGAGAGCTTGTTAGAGTCCACAAGGTACAGTTACGACTGGGAGATAGCAAGACTCACTGAAGAGTTGAAACTAAGGATTGAAAGTAGCTAAATCGCCTGTATAACAGATCTACGAATAGCCAACGCCTCTAACAACGTATTTAAGGGGGTTAGGGCGGTTCCTTAGGCACCTTCACATCTACATCTACTTATAACAAGCACGTACACACAAGCAAGCTTGAATCCTGTTATCTTAACTGAGAATGCCGTTACTTATAGCCTTTAACGGCAGCTACACATTGGTCGAGACTCACACGACAGTCGATACTCAGGATTTCGTTTAGCTAAGTGGCCTGTAGACTAGAATAGTAAACCTCACCCTAATTTAACATCTGCTTGAACTCCCGATCTACTTTTAAACAAAAAAACTTCTCGAGCTGGATTAGAAGATTAGTATATGAATTCCCTGGTTACTTTCTTTCCAAAGCCCCGCATGAGCAAGCCAAGCTACTCACTAAGACTGCCCAAGCTACTCATGCCAAGCAGCTAACTTCGAGACAACTAAGGGCAAACTTCGAGCTAGAACTAATGGATTAGCATTAATAGTAAGTTCCCCGGGGGGATTTCTTTCCTATGCTTGCTGGCTAAACAGAGTTGCCTTCCACACGTGCACTGAAACCAGAGTCTGCTACTCGCCTTAGGCAAAACCCGGAGTCTCTTGCTTGAACCTCATTCTCCTATCTTAAATAAGGCCTGAACGGTGGCATAAAAGCCTTGGAACGGCTGCCGCGCCTGATTCGACTCACCATTATTAGGCCTTCTTTGTCTTCGCATTACCCTAGTTCCTTAATCCAAATAGCCATAGGAGAAGCTGAGCTAGCTAACCTAAGTCCGTAGCTAAAGTTCTCAAACAAGAGTTCCATTCCCCTTACTCGTATTGCAGGCAAATCCCGTTACTAGTAGTTCTGGTTAGCCCACTTGCCCGAGCACACTCTCAACTTGTAGATGCGCCAATCCCGCCTTCCCCCACGAGAACAGAAAAACCAACAGACCACGAACACCAGCACGCATGAAAACAGCCCTTTTGAAAGCATACCCAAGGAGCGGGCATCCATCCAATCTTCACTTATAGACATCAAATGGCCTTATTTCCGTTCGTTAACTACTTCTAACGAGCAAGTTAGTAGCCTACCTCGGCTGAATGTTGGGACAAACAGCAATAACCGTGCTTATCCTTCTAATAAAGAAACTAAACCTTACCTAAGAAACCGATTCACCCACTACTGCTACTACTAGTATAGAAGAAGATCTATTAACAAGCACGGCTACCTATATAACAAGTTGCCTCTGACCTCTGTCTCACGACCGCAAATAGAACCTGTAGCTTCATGCCCTGACCTGAACTGAACTACTACTGGCTTAGCTGCCTAGCTACTAATAACTTGGCACCCGTCCTGCCAATATAGTAGAAAGAGTATAAGTAGGATTCCACTCAGGGCACACTTGTTAGCTACAGTTCCCATCTGTCTTGTAAAGAACTAGAACTCGAACTGCCCGCAGTTACGGGACTAGCTCCCCTGGCCGTAGCAACTACAGTGACTCTTGCTCCTGAGCTTCCAAATCGTTACTTCAGGGGATTAAGGTAGCGTTAGCTACTTACTTGTATTAGAGTAGGACAAGGCCTTTACTCTATTCCTTCCTATTTCATATCATACTTGGGAACTACTATCTCTAAGTCCGGAATAGCGGCCTTGGTTCAACTCCTAGCTCGAAACGCTGCCAACTCCTTACTTAGATTTCAGGGGGTTAAGGTAGTTTACTTGCTGGCTGATAAGTCAGGTAGCGAAGCCTAAGATTAGATGACTGATTAGATTACTAGTTTGTTTAACTGAGGTTCCCCGCCTAAGTCCCATATCTTAAAGACTATAACTCAACAGCAAGCTGCCTTTACTTGGCTTCAAGTCCCATAAGAGAAGGAAGAATAGCTGGAAGCTAGAGAGTAGCTGCCTAGCTACAAACTCAAAGCCTGGATTTCCGATCCTTACTTAGCTTAGAGTCCCAAAAGGTGTTATAAGCTGGAAGCTAAGAAGCTACTCGTTTATGAGTAGGAGTTCCCATCGGTCCAGAACTAGAAGTCAACTCAAAACCTGGATTTGGCTAAAAGGACCTATTATTTGCATTCTCCTATTAGTCCCTATTATTCTTATTCTAAAGTACCATTGGAGCTCCTTTTCCCGACAACAGATCGGAGATCTTACTTTCTCAAGTCATACGTCTTTTGTTCAGCCAACAGTGTTCCGCTCTACTTATTATTACTTACTAGCGCCCTTCACTTCAACTCATACTACTTTACTTCCAGCTTATTCCCAAATCAAAGCTACTTGCTTAGAGCAAGGTGCGTAGCTGGCTTGTTAAAGCATGGAAAGGTATCCAGAAAGCACAGTAACAGCTATGAGATAGGCGCCCTCTCACCTAATACCCGCTACTAAGGATTGAAAGTCGCACAATCGGCTATAGGGCAGAACTCCAGATCTACGAATAGCCGCGGGCAAGCACCTTTAACAAGCAAGTAGCTAGCTTCCACCTTACTTAACAGCAAGGCGCGAAAGCCTTCGCCTATAGCTTCTACTTCTACTTAGCAGCCCAAATAAAGTACTCCTTTAACACACAAGTACGCTCACGCGAGTACAAAAGTAAGTAAACAACCTGATCTGCTCCTTTGCCCGTTGTTCGCATCTCGTTCTCCCTTTAGGTGGCATGAAAGCTTTGGAACAGCAGCTAGACCGCCTTGCTCTTAAAAGCAGCAAGTAAGTAAACCACCTTCTCATGTCTCCGGACCTTCTATGAACAGGGCTTTGAACTATAGCAAATAGCCCATTGGTTGAGCTTTGCTCTATGCTGGCTTAACTGTTCCTATGCCTGCTCGAACAGGAAAGCCTAACGAGCAAATAAACCGTTAGCCCGATCCACTTGTTGCCCGCTTGCTTTCGCACCTCGCTTCCGCATCTACTTAGTTAGCATCCCAAATCAGCGTACCCCTGCTTCCTTTAACAGGCTAGTACACAAGCTACTAAAGCTAGTAAGCTAGTATACACGCATTTGCCCGATTGCTTTAACAGACGCTTTACCTCCTGGTTCCCACCTGTCCTGTCCAAAACTATGGAACTCATCTGAAAAGTCGATTTGCTAGATCAGAACGTGAACTCTGAGAATAGGGGTATACAAGTTAACCACCTAGAATCGATCCATGACCGCTAAACTAAAGGAGTCCTTTACCAAGTAAGCTACGCAACCGTCTTTACCCGCCTCAACCAATCTTAGCTCGGACATGCCAACAGCCAATACTTACTCCTTTCCCTGGGACAGCTAATCAAAACTAATACGGCTTGAATCCCTTATCTTTGAGACTACCCTTAGGACTCTATAAAGTCATTTAACAGCAGATAGACACAAGTTATGACAACCCTCACACGAGAGCCAAAAAGAAGGCTTTCATTAAGATAATTCGCCCATACAATAGAACAAGGAGAGCAATCAACGCTATGGCTACTTTAGGACAATTCCCGCCTTAGGACCCCTACTGTGACAACAGCTACTACGCATCCCAAATAATAAAATGCTATCGACGAAACAAACCTTTATCAAGCATATCACCATGACCTGGTACAGAACCAATCTTCACTTTTCGACATCCGTAACGGATTAAGAAAAGCGTTCTAACAGCAGTTACACAGCCCCTGAATGTCTTAGATAGCTGTAAGTGAAAGAAGGGTACTAAGTAGCTGGGAATGCGGCTAGCTCAGCTAGTTTACTTACTTGTTTGTACTCCCATCTGAAATACTACTTGAAAGTCCATATTCAACTCAAACAAGAAGCAAGCTACCTAGCTCGTTTACCCTAACTACTTAAACGAATCAATCTCCCACTTCTCCTACGAACTACCATGCTCTAACTCCAGTTTACAGAAAGCTAAGCTTGCTTGTTTCACAGACACAGACCTTTTCCCCTAACAGCCGTAGCTCCGTCTGCCGGCTCATCTGTTTACCCGAGCTTGCTTATACCGCTAGCAAGAAGCAATCCTTACCTTACTTACAGTGAAAGAAGGCTACACAGTAGGCTAAGCGAAGCGAAGCAACTAGTTTACTTGCTTGAAAAGGTGCGAACGAAGAGAGCTAGTCAGGAGTAGAACAGAAGCATGAGTTGAGTGGTGAGCTAAAGCAGGGTAGCGAAACTAGGAACGGAGTTGGCTTGTTAGAGCTAGGCTGTTGAGTTAAAGTAAGCGAGCTAGTCATACGAGCCAGTGAGCTAGGCAGCTTGCTGTAGTTGCTACGGTAAACTGGAGTGAAACGAGTCAATCACGACATTAGACGACGTATTGAGCGAAGGACTTCCCTCATTCCCACTAAAAAGAAGCATAATGATCTCCCGCTCAGATATTTTAGAGTAAAGGCGAAGATAAGTAGGGGCGGCAGCGTATCGTCCTTTTTCCCCTGCTTTTCGCTTTTCGGAACTGGAAATAGCATAAAGTCAGTCTGTTAAATAAAAGTCGAAGCAGACCGTACGCTCAATCTCTCCTATCTCTCCCAGTTCTTCTTTCATTTTGCTACCAGTTCACTAGGCTGATCCGTATGAGACAACTAATCCTGCTGCGATGAGTTTGAATGAAGGTTATTTTTTCCTCAGACCCGCTCCCCCTTTCCAATTGGGCTTTGTGCCACGCCACTTCGGAGAGTGAAACGAAGGAAAAGCCTTATAGGTCATCCTATTTCGGTGCATGGTCAGGATCCGGTCTGCCTTTTTCAGGAATTAAATGATCGTTGGTGAAATAGCGTAGTATAGGTCTGGGTGGGATGATACGAAATAGAGCAGTTGCAAATTGGCATGCGAAACCGAAGCTTGAACGCTTCCTTATTCACTGAAATTCCTGTGTGAAAGAGCCCAAATGATTTAGCGTTTTAGCGTAGAGAGAGGGTGA